AGACGGGAAATAATGGACCTTTATTTGTCTTACCATTCTATCCAGTGATAGAACAAAAAATGAAAAACTTTTTTATTTTCCTCCTGTTTGTTGAATCAAATATGAGCTTAATTCTTTTAATTCTATAGGGATGAATAAAAATTTGATTTACATTTTTGGTAGAATTGCTATGCTTAGTGTGTGACTCGTTGTCTTGGTTTTTCTTTAGAGTCAGGATAAAAAAAAAAATAGACTGACTATGATTATGAACTAGTAACTATAGAAACTAATAACCAACTTATGGCTTCGTATTGTCGAGATCCAAAAAACAGTCACTATATGAGATATCGATCATATAGTTGTAGCAACTGCAAATTTTTCCAAAAAAAAGAAATTGGATTCCGGGTTGTGAATAATAAGGAGATGTAGATAAATTAAATGGAAGGACGATAGATAGAAAGAAAAGAATATCAACGATATATGATTCCAATATGTATGGTTTATGAATCATTTTATAAAAGGCAGTGTGATAAAGCATCAATACTAAAAAAGTAAAGAGCCCCAAGTTAATAGAAACTGAGGAGATTCACTTTGAAACGCATTTTGTTGGGAGCTCCATTGTCGAGTTCAGGCCTAATCATTGACGGAGAAGCTATGGGAACGACGGAACCCGTGATTGCATAGGATTCTATTGAAAACGAATCCTAATGATTCATTGGGTGGGATGGCGGAACGGACCAGGAACAAATTAATTAAATTTTTCTGAAACAGTCATAGGTTGACCCTACAAATGAAGCAGAAAAGAGTCAATATTCGCCCGCGAAACATTGATTTTTTGGATTAAAAAATTTTTTAAATTAAAATCAAAAAAGTTAAAAAAAGAATTCGTTATGTTATAATGTATTAGATTTCCATTTTTTAAATTTGAAATTAAATAAAAAAAACATTAACTAAATTGACTAAATTAATTAACTTTTTTTATTATATTTTATATTTAATTTAACTTATTATTAATAATTCTTATTATTAATAATTTCATTTTTATTTATTTAATTATTTTATTATTTTTATATATTTCTTTTATTATTTTTATATATTATTTTTATATATTTCTATTTATATTATATATATAGATATATATTATATATATTATTATTATATATATTATTTATTATTATTCATATATATAAATTATTATTCATATAATATATATAAATTATTATTCATATATATAAATATATATTATATATATTATTATTATATATATTATTTATTATTATTCATATTTATTATTATTCATATATATAATATATAAAATATAAATCAAAAAAAAAATATTAATATAAATATTAATAATAAATATTAATAATATAAATATTAAATAAAATAGAATTTTTAAATTCAAAAAAGAAAAAAATATATATATAAATAAAATATATAAAATATAATAATAATAAATATAATTATAATATAAAATAAATATAATTATAATATAAATTATATATAAATTATATATAAATTATAATTAGAAAATAATAAATATAATTATAATATAAATTATAATTAGAATATAAATATTAAAATTAAAACTTATTAGGTATAAAGGTAAATATATCTTGCATGCAGTTTTCCTATGTAATATAAATCCCATTATTTAGTGTATTATTAATAAAATACATGTGTATCCGTATGTAATATTATTGAATCCTTTATATTGAATTGAATTGTTTCTTCTTTCGCGAGGAGCCGGATGAGAAGAAACTCTCATGTCCGGTTCTGCAGTAGAGATGGAAGAGGGAAACAACCATCAACTATAACCCAAAAAGAACCAGATTCCGTAAGCAACATAGAGGAAGAATGAAAGGAATATCTTATAGAGGCAATCATATTTGTTTTGGAAGATATGCTCTTCAGGCACTTGAACCTGCTTGGATCACAGCTAGACAAATAGAAGCGGGGCGAAGAGCAATGACCCGATATGCACGTCGTGGTGGAAAAATATGGGTACGTATATTTCCCGACAAACCTGTTACAGTAAGACCTACAGAAACACGTATGGGTTCGGGGAAGGGGTCTCCCGAATATTGGGTATCTGTTGTTAAACCGGGTCGAATACTTTATGAAATGGGCGGAGTATCCGAAACTGTGGCCAGAGCAGCCATTTTAATAGCTGCGTGCAAAATGCCTATACGAACTCAATTTATTATTGCGGAATAGAGATGTAGAACAAAAGAAAAAGGCATTAGGAATGAATGAAAAAATACAATTGCAGGTTTATTTTTTTTTTTGCCAGATAATATTTCTTTTCTTTATTCATCCTTTGCATTGAAAGAGCAGATAAAAAATGATATGATTCAACCTCAGACCCTTTTAAATGTAGCGGATAATAGCGGTGCTCGAGAATTGATGTGTATTCGAATTTTAGGAACTAGTAATCGCCGATATGCTCATATTGGTGACGTTATTGTTGCTGTAATCAAAGAAGCAGTGCCCAATATGCCACTCGAAAGATCAGAAGTAATTAGAGCTGTAATTGTACGTACGTGTAAAGAACTCAAACGCGAAAACGGTATGAGAATACGATATGATGACAATGCAGCAGTTGTCATTGATCAAGAAGGAAATCCAAAAGGGACTCGAGTTTTTGGTGCAATCGCCAGGGAATTGAGAGAATTCAATTTCACTAAAATCGTCTCATTAGCTCCTGAAGTATTATAAATATTAGTAGATGAAATTATGATATAGTAGAATATCTGAAATAGATAAATTAGTAGATTATGTCTCAAGCATATACTTTTTTTATGAATTCATAAAAAAAAAAAAAAAATAAACACGTTGATTATATCAAAATTAGGGGGCAACTAGAATTATAGTTCATCATGGGTAGGGACACTATTGCCGAAATAATAACTTCTATAAGAAATGCTGACATGAAAAAAAAAGGAACGGTTCGAATAGCATCTACTAATACCACCGAAAGCATTGTTAAAATACTTCTGCGAGAAGGTTTTATTGAAAACGTTAGAAAACATCGAGAAAATAAGAAAAATTTCTTGGTTTCAACCCTGCGACATAAAAGAACTAGGGAAAGAATATATAAAACTATTTTAAAGCGTATCAGCCGACCTGGTCTACGAATCTATTCCAACTACCAACGAATTCCTAGGATTTTAGGCGGAATGGGGATTGCTATTCTTTCTACTTCTCGAGGTATAATGACAGATCGAGAAGCTCGCCTAGAAGGAATTGGGGGAGAATTTTTGTGTTATATATGGTGATCCTTTTCCTACGGCATCCTAATTTGATCTCTAACTTCTCAGTTGTGAAAAGAATGAAAAGAAAAAGAGAGGAAAAGTGAGTTATATGACTGCTCCCCCATTAATTGATACTTCAAGAAAAGGTTATCCGGAATAAAAGAAAAAAAATGGATTTATGAGGGTTTAATTACTGAATCACTTCTCGATGGTATGCTCCGGGTCCCTTTAGACAATGAAAATCTAATTCTAGGTTATGTTTCGAGGAGGATCTAACGCGGTTTTATCCGGATACTACCAGGAGATAGAGTCAAAATCGAAGTAAGTAGTTATGATTCAACCAGCAGGGGACGTCTAATTTATAGACTTCGCAACGAAGTTTTGAACGATTAGGGGATTTTTTTCATCTCATTCGTAGGGGGATACAATTCGAGGTTCAAAAATTAAGGAAACTTTTTTTATTTCAAAGAATAGATTCAGAATCAAGATAGGGGATCGTAAATATGAAAATAAGGGCTTCTGTTCGTAAAATTTGTGAAAAATGTCGACTGATCCGTAGGCGCGGACGAATTATAGTGATTTGCTCTAATCCAAGACATAAACAGCGACAAGGATAATCTTTTGAGTTTTCTAAAGAAAGGATCAATGTAAAAATAAAGAATCTGTTTTAACATGAAATGGATATCTCCGTATATTTCTGACTCATATTTATGAGATGATAAAATATGACAAAACCTATACCAAGAATTAGTTCACGTAGAAATGGACGTATTGGTTCGCGTAAGAATGGACGTAGAATACCAAAAGGAATTATTCATGTTCAAGCGAGTTTCAACAATACCATTGTAACTGTTACAGATGTACGAGGGCGAGTGGTTTCTTGGTCCTCCGCGGGTACTTCTGGATTCAAAGGCGCAAAAAGAGGAACACCTTTTGCTGCTCAAGCCGCAGCAACAAATGCTATTCATACAGTAGTCGATCAAGGTATGCAACGCGCAGAAGTCATGATAAAAGGTCCTGGTCCCGGACGAGATGCAGCATTACGAGCTATTCGTCGAAGTGGTATACTATTAAGTTTCGTACGCGATGTAACTCCTATGCCACATAATGGATGTAGACCCCCTAAAAAAAGACGTGTATAGAAATAAGAATTGAACAGATTTCAAGAGAAATAAATGATTCAATAATCTAATCAAATAACAATAATATATTATTATGGTTCGAGAGGAAATAGCAGGATCCACTCGAACACTACAGTGGAAGTGTGTTGAATCAAGAATAGACAGTAAGCGTCTTTATTATGGGCGTTTCGTTCTGTCCCCGCTTATGAAAGGTCAAGCCGATACCATAGGTATTGCTATGCGACGGATTTTACTTGAAGAAATAGAAGGAACATGTATAACACGTGCAAAATTTGAAAAAGTACCACATGAATATTCTACGATAGTGGGTATTGAAGAATCGGTACATGAAATTTTAATGAATTTGAAAGAAATTGTATTAAGAAGTAATCTATATGGCACTCGAGACGCATCCATTTGCGTCAAAGGCCCCAGATACATAACAGCTCAAGATATTATCCTACCGCCGTCTGTGGAGATAGTTGACACTACACAGCATATAGCTACCCTGACAGAGCCTCTTGATTTGTGTATTGGATTACAAATCCAAAGAGATCGCGGATATCGTATGAGACCCACAAATAACTCTCAAGATGGAAGTTATCCTATAGATGCTGTATTCATGCCTGTTCGAAATGCGAATCATAGTATTTATTCTTATGGGAATGAAAATGAAAAACAAGAGATCCTTTTTCTAGAAATATGGACAAATGGAAGTTTAACTCCTAAAGAAGCACTCCACGAAGCTTCTCGTAATTTGATTGATTTATTTATTCCTTTTCTACATGCAGAGGAAAAGGACATTAATTTCAATTTCGAAGAAAATAAAAGCAGATTTACTTTACCCCTTTTTACCTTTCATGATAGATTAGCTAATCTAAAGAAAAACAAAAAAGAAATTGCATTGAAATGTATTTTTATTGACCAATCAGAATTGCCCTCCAGGACCTATAATTGTCTCAAAAGGTCCAATATACATACATTATTGGACCTTTTGAGTAACAGTCAAGAAGATCTTATGAAAATTGAATATCTTCGGATAGAAGATGTAAAACAGATAGTGGACATTCTACAGAAGCATTTCACAATTAATTTACCTAAGACTAGGTTTTCATTTTAAATCTATCACAATTACTTCATCTTTTTCTTTTTTTTTTCTCTATAAAAAAAAGTTTATTTATATATTATATTTTATATTATAATTTATATATTATATTTTATATTATTTTTATATTATAATTAATAATTATAATTAATATAATATAAAATCTAATAATAATAATATAATATAAAAAAAGTTATAGTTATATAAAAAAAGAAGAAATTTTTGAATCTTAAGCACAATCCGTATTGAGATGGATTCAAAATAATGTATCTAGGGAAGATTCAGTTTGAATCGACTATTCCCTAGATACCTACGCGCAGTATTTCACGGTTGAATCAATTTAAAAAAGACCTAAAGTAAGGGATTTATCAATAGGTAATGTTGCTCCAATACCTAACCAAAGAGCTACTGCGGTACCGATCAAAAAGACTGTTGTAGCTACTGGACGACGAAATGGATTTTGGAATTTATTGACATTCTCCAAAAAGGGTACTGTTAATAATCCCGCTGGTACTGAAACCATTAAAAGAACACCCAGCAACTTATTTGGTACTGTGCGAAGTATTTGAAATACGGGAAAGAAGTACCATTCGGGTAATATTTCCAAAGGAGTTGCAAATGGATCTGCCGGTTCACCAATCATTGAGGGTTCTAGGACCGCTAAGCCTACGTTACATGCTATAGTACCCAAAATAACTACTGGAAAAATATATAAAAGATCATTGGGCCATGCGGGTTCTCCGTAATAATTATGTCCCATCCCTTTAGCCAATTTAGCTCTTAATACAGGATCATTCAAGTCAGGTTTCTTTGTTATTGGGATAGGTGAATTCTTATGGATCCACCCCCCGAAGGAACCGGACATGAGAATTTTTCATCATCCGGCTCGAGCAAGAATCAAATCAAAGGAATGACAGAAGTAGATCTATATCAAATCTATATTTCATCCATATATAGTGACTCTATGTAAGAAAATATTTATTGAACTCCATTTTCCGGAGTTGCAACTATTCATTGGCAAGAATTCAATTCTTACAGGTAAATGCTCAATATCCAAGTAGGCTTAAAATTTTGATCATGATCAAGTGCTTTTTGGATTATCTCATATCTTGTGATTGGTATTTATTCTCACAATATCGTGAGTCTTCTTATAAATACAAAGAATTTACTTGTTACTAATGCAGTTTAACCTCTGTTTTTCCTTAGATCCCTTATTTCACTCCGATAGTATCATGGATCTAGATGGATGCAAAGGAAATGGATGCATTTCCATACTATAAACTCTAAATAAGTAAGTAGAATAGATAGAACATAATCCAGATTATGCCACATCATCTATTTTACGGGATCTTACGGAGCCTGTCCATGCATGACATGGATTCGGGTATGATCATGGAAAAGATTCTCCTCAAGCGAACCAGCCTATCTTCCGCTACGTAGGGGGACTCGCGCGGTGATTGGATGCAGAGACACATTTGGTTGTGAATTCCAATGTGGCGGATAAAATCATATAGCCGCATGGCCCAATCAATAGTTCAAGTCACACACTCCCATAATCCATCTTCTCTTCGGAGGATCCACTTCAACTATTCATATCAAAGTATCAAATAAAGAATACTTCGGAGTTGAAGAGAAATATCCAAATAACATGTCTTATTTTTTTTTTCAATAATCCATATTTGTAGCAATGAGATACTATTGTTCCTTTCCAATCCAAAATAATATATGATCGATTACAAATATCTATGATCTGTCTTTTTTAGTTTATAAAGGACCTGAAATACCTTGCTTACGTATCATTGAGAAGTGCATTAACATAAATACGGCAGTAAGAAGAGGCAATACAAAAGTGTGTAAACTATAAAAACGGGTCAAAGTGGATTGACTCACACTAGCACTTCCGCGTAATAACTCTACCAAAGGCGATCCTATTACAGGAATAGCTTCAGGTACGCCTGTCACAATTTTTACTGCCCAATAACCAATTTGGTCCCAAGGTAAGGAATAACCAGTTACACCGAAAGATGCAGTCAATACAGCAAGAACTACACCCGTAACCCAAGTTAATTCGCGAGGTTTTTTAAATCCGCCTGTGAGATACACACGAAATACGTGCAAAATCATCATTAGAACCATCATACTTGCTGACCATCGATGAACTGATCGGATTAACCAACCAAAGTTGGCCTCAGTCATTATGTATTGAACAGAGGAAAAGGCCTCTGTAACAGTTGGTCGATAGTAAAAAGTCATAGCAAAACCCGTAGCTACTTGTACTAAAAAACAAGTAAGTGTGATCCCCCCTAAACAATAAAATATGTTGACGTGAGGAGGAACATATTTACTAGTTATATCATCTGCAATCGCCTGAATCTCGAGACGCTCTTCGAACCAGTCATATACTTTATTGAGATAGGTAAACCAAGGTAACCCCCCCCCCCCCGAGAACCGTATATAAGAATTTCATCTCGTACGGCTCAAGCAAAAACATACAAATACTGTTTCAACGGATATGTAATAGAAAATTTGAACTTTTTAGCCACTTGATTCAATCTACCCCGAAGAAATAAAAATCCGAAATTTGTTCTTTGTGATGATAATGCTAAAAAATATCAAGTTAGCTCATCCGTCTTTCTTTTTTATATTGATTATTACAGGCCTCTTGAATCTTCTCTTCCCCTATTTAGTATTTTTTTTGAGTTTTTTTGCGTAATGAAAATTGACTATTCTTTTACTTTTGATAGGAATTCTCTTGTTGAGACCCTATGAATCACTTGAAACCTCAGATTCATACTAGAACCACGATGATTCATCAAAAAGTCCCCAAACAAAACTCAAAGGTTCTCTGAGTAAGAACCATTTGATCATCACTTATTTAATGAATAGATGTAATGACTCAACAAAATCCAGAGAAATAGTTGGACTTCCGTCAAAGTACATAGTTCTGAAAGAATAAAAATTGTTTGACTTAGGAAATACCCTTTTTCATTTTTTTTTTTTGAGTCCGGTTACGAGGTTTGAATAATAGGTATGAATCATAGTCCAAATATTTCTTTTCTTGATCTATTCAATATATTTCGTGCTCCGGAAACTAGAATAAATATCCGACCCGACGAGGTAGAATCATCTCTATCGAGATGACAGATCCATTTTCTGTATATCAATAGGATCAATTATAACAAGTCACACACTCATATTCCGGAAATACCGAAACAAAGGAATTTCACGGTCGAACTACCAAAAAAAAATGGACTAGAAATCCGAGTCCTAAGTTGTTTTTTTTTTTTACTAGTACTTCATTGCTCTTATGAACCTAACTCACTGAAATTCCATCCAATAGAACGGAAGAATTATAAATCTCCAAAATAATAGATAAGAATACCGCAAATAGGGCCATTGCGACTCCCATAAGAGGAGTAGTACCCCAGCCCGGAGCTACTTTACCATATTCCGAATTCAACGGTTTCAATAAATCCCCTACAAGAGTTCGTCTTGGCCCAGATCTAGAACTACCCTCAACAGTTTGTGTAGCCATAAATACTATTTCATCGGTTGAGATCTGTTGACTTTGTATACCATTCCGTTGTAGTTGTAAATAAACTATCTTATTGTAGACCCATCGCGATCTTGAAATCGAATAATGGAAACAGCAACCTTAGTCGCCATCTCCATATCTGGTTTACTTGTAAGCTTTACTGGGTACGCCTTATATACTGCTTTTGGGCAACCCTCTCAACAACTAAGAGACCCATTCGAGGAACACGGGGACTAGTCGAAGTAACGAACCTCCCAATATGCCATATTGGGAGGTTCATTACTTCAATTGAGATGATGAAAAATCATTTCATTTTTTTAGTCGGAACCTTAGGAGGTTCTCGAAAAAAGATAGCGAAAAAAATTATCCCTAGAGTAGAGACTAACAGGAATGTATAAACCAATGCTTCCATAGATTCGATCGTGGTTTACAATTATAGCTTCCAAATCTATTTATCTTGGATCATTTATCAATCAGATAAAGAAAGGGAAAGAGTCAAAGAAAAAGCAGTGATTCAAGTCACGATTTCTCTGTCACCTATCCCATGTAAAAAAAATCAAATTCAAATATAGGCGAAAAATACCAGAGCAATGTTGTATCAGACTGTCTGTCTCCTTGTGGTTGGATCTCCAATTTTTTGGAATGTTCCAAATTCCACTTGAGCATCCAAATCTGGATCAATACCAGCAAAAACATCCCGGAACAAGGTTCTAGCGCCATGCCAAATGTGTCCGAAAAAGAAAAGCAAAGCAAATGAAGCATGCCCGAAAGTGAACCAACCCCTTGGACTGCTACGAAAAACACCGTCGGATTTCAAAGTAGCCCGATCCAATTCAAAAATTTCCCCCAATTGGGCGCGTCTAGCATATTTTTTCACAGTAGCTGGATCACTGTAACTAACTCCATTAAGTTCGCCACCATAGAATTCAACAGTTACACCTACTTGTTCGACACTATACTTTGATTCTGCCCTTCTAAAAGGAACATCGGCTCTCACAATTCCATCTCCATCTACCAAAACCACTGGAAATGTTTCAAAAAAAGTAGGCATACGACGTACAAAAAGCTCGTGTCCTTCTTTATCTCTAAAGATAGGGTGTCCTAACCATCCAACAGCTATTCCATCCCCATTGTCCATTGAGCCCGCTCTGAATAATCCTCCCTTTGCCGGATTATTACCAATGTAATCATAAAAAGCTAATTTTTCGGGAATTTTCGACCAAGCTTCCGATAAACTCAGATTTTCAGCTAGTCCAGCACCAACTCTTCGATATATTTCTTGCTGAAAATATCCCTGATCCCACTGATAACGAGTAGGACCAAATAATTCAATCGGGGTAGTTGCTGAACCATACCACATAGTTCCAGCAACAACGAAAGCTGCAAAAAACACAGCAGCGATACTACTGGAAAGGACAGTTTCAATATTTCCCATACGTAATCCTTTGTATAGACGTTGAGGCGGACGGACACTAAGATGGAATAGACCTGCTAATATGCCTAATGTCCCCGCTGCAATATGATGAGAAGCTATGCCTCCTGGAACAAAAGGATCAAAACCTTCCGCGCCCCACGCTGGATTTACAGGTTGTACTTTTCCAGTTAGTCCATAAGGATCGGACACCCATATTCCAGGACCATACAAGCCTGTTACATGAAATGCACCAAAACCAAAGCAAGCTACCCCTGAAAGAAATAAATGAATTCCAAAAATCTTAGGCAAATCCAAAGAGGGTTTTCCCGTACGTTCATCACAGAATATTTCTAGGTCCCAATACACCCAATGCCAGATAGCTGCCAAGAAGCACAAGCCGGAAAACACAATATGTGCGCCTGCCACACCTTCGTAACTCCAAATACCCGGATTCGTTATAGTTCCCCCTGTAATACTCCAACCGCCCCATGAATTGGTTATTCCTAAACGAGTCATGAAGGGTATAACGAACATACCCTGTCTCCACATTGGATCAAGAACGGGGTCAGAGGGATCAAAAACCGCTAATTCGTATAGAGCCATTGAGCCGGCCCAACCAGAAACCAAAGCTGTATGCATTATGTGGACAGAAAGCAACCGACCGGGATCATTCAATACAACGGTATGAACACGATACCAAGGCAAACCCATGGAAATACCCCTTTATCAAAGATAAATAGACACTATGTAACTTTATCGCATTGGACTAAAAAACTAAAATATATATATACTATGTACCTAACCTTTTTCAGTAGATTATCTAGGTTAATATTTATTTATTTTATTCCGTTACATTGGAAATAATGGAAAATTTCTGTTCATAGGAACAAAGAGAAGCAGATCTATTCTATACCCGATAAGTAACAATACGCAATGGGAAATTTATTTCATTTTTGGAAAACGAATGCATAAACACTTATTGATTATTCGAACGATCCCCTCATAAGAATAAGAATTTTTCTTTATTCATTCCGTATTTCTGTATGAACCCTCCAATCTATGTATAAAATAGGAGAAACAGAAATAAAAATTATGAGGACAAGAAATTCATTGTTACGTTTCCACATCAAAGTAAAATAGAGTACTTTAATTTCTTTTTTTTTTTTTAATGCCCATTGGTGTTCCAAAAGTACCTTTTCGGAGTCCTGGAGAGGAAGATGCAGTTTGGGTTGACGTATAGTGCGACTTGTCAGACATATTGGGTCATATGGGATTTACCCGTTCTCTCTCCCGATCGAGATATCCCCTGTTTCGCCCAAGAAAGATTGATTGAACCTTCAAAAACTCGGAGCGCGAAGTACAATTAAATCAAATTTTTTTGGAGATCAATAATCTAAATTAGAAGAATTTATGGTTAGCTTGTACCAATATTCAGGCTCCGTTCAGAAAATACCAAATTGGTAATATGGGTACCATTACCACTTGTATCATAAAGGATTTTTATACCCTAGGGGTTATCTCAAACTACCAATCAATGGAATAGTATAATAAAAATATCAAATAGTTTGGCGGAAGGCATGAAAAGAATTGAAAAAAAATCGTAAAAAGTGGCACTGACATAATTTGCCCTATATGTGCAAATAGAATTCGGATAGATATTTACCCGGAGTAGAACATGAACCTAAAAGAAATAAATGGGCCCATTTAGGAACAAGAAAATGACATCGTGATTTGAATCTCGATGAAACAATACATCAATAAGAGGTTAGTTCAATAAGTTTTTTGAATTCTTTTTTTTTTTATTCTAGATAGGGAAGGAAGCAATGTTTCTTGAAAAATAGAATAATATAAGAAAAAGTCCCTTCATTAGAGAAAAACAAAAAACCCTGTTAAAAAAAAAAGAAATAGGACTGGAATCGACACATTGATTTTTTTTTCGCTTTTTTGAACCGTATGCATCCAAAGGTGCATGTACGGTTACTAAAGGATACAATTTTGTCCTAATCAACCGACTTTATCGAGAAAGATTACTTTTTTTAGGCCAAGAGGTTGATAGCGAGATCTCGAATCAACTTGTTGGTCTTATGGTATATCTTAGTATAGAGGACGATACTAAGGATCTTTATTTGTTTATAAACTCCCCCGGTGGATGGGTAATACCAGGAATAGCTATTTATGATACTATGCAATTTGTGCCGCCTGATGTACATACAATATGCATGGGATTAGCCGCTTCAATGGGATCTTTCATTCTGGTCGGAGGAGAAATTACCAAACGTCTAGCATTCCCTCACGCTTGGCGCCAATGAGTTTTTTATTTGAAAAAAAAAAAGACTATGCCTTCGCCATATGGAACATGAATAATAAGTAATAATAGCATGGCATTTTTAGTTCGATATGAACAAACCCTTTTTGTTTTTTCATAACATGACATGAAATTATGTATCGAAATAGTAGTATGAAACAAAGGTTATTTCCGATTTGATCTTATGTGTCGGAGGTCTGTTTCAGCGTCACAAACCATTTTTGTTACACACCAGAAGTGCCTTTCTGATATTAATGTTATAAAAAAGAAAAAAAAAAAGATCTTTTTTCCTTACCTTATTTGTGATCAGGTAAGAAAAAACCTTGGGATTGCTAAATTAAAGACGAGATAAATAAGAAATATATAAAGCAACAGAACCATCATAGTATTTTTGACTTCTACGAAAGGAAGGGTGGTAAATGGATCATTCAACGATCTGGATCGGATGGACTCTATTTGTTTCTAGTACCTTTGTCCCTTTCTTTGGCGGACGGAAGGGAAGGGTCAATTCCATTGCGAAGCCGTATGCAATGTACAAAAGATGCCTGTACGGTTGTTCAATTCTATCTTTTTCTTATTGTTATTTTTATTCCTTCCCTTCGACCAATCGTGTGAGATAGAGGAGCCGCTCATGATGGATGTTATATAATCAGGGTTATGATTCACCAACCTGCTAGTTCTTTTTATGAGGCACAGGCAGGGGAATTCATCTTGGAAGCAGAAGAACTACTGAAACTTCGCGAAACCCTCACAAGGGTTTATGTACAAAGAACGGGCAACCCTTTATGGGTTGTATCCGAAGACATGGAAAGGGATGTTTTTATGTCAGCAACAGAAGCCCAAGCTTATGGCATTATTGATCTTGTAGCGGTCGAAAATGCTGGGGATTCCGTGTAAATACATGATTCCATTTCAAACCGTAATTTGAATTTTCCGTGATTTGATATTGAATATTTTGATTTTACCCAAGTAAAATATTCATTCAATTGAAGGGAAAAAATTAATAATCATCGGGTTAAGATCGATCTAAACCAGCCCATTATAATCCCATCATATATATACGATTCAACATGCCAACTATTAAACAACTTATTAGAAACGCAAGACAGCCAATCCGAAATGTCACGAAATCCCCCGCTCTTCGAGGATGCCCTCAGCGTCGAGGAACATGTACTAGGGTGTATGTGCGACTCGTTTAGATCATGAGCTCGAACAAATGATACAATTGTTCCAGTATCAATGACTAGTACCAATGAATAGATAGAATGGAAAAATGGAAGAATAATGTTTACTATCTAAATAAAACTAAAAAAAAAAAGATGTATCATATACCTCTATTGATTGTGTATGAATTTTATGGTTTCTGTTGGTGCAAATCCAATCACCTCGATTTGAGATGAAAATAAATTCTCCATTGGTAACAAAAGGTTATCCATTAAGCGGGGAAACAATATTTAAGAAGCAAAACAATTATGCTCCTATTCTTGAAATAACGGACTAACAGGGTCAGCTACCTAGCCAACTTTCATAATTAAATGCCGTCACTGTATGGATAGCTCTCATTGTGAAAAGACCTATTACTGTATAATTCATGGGTAGAGCCAAAAAGTGCGAACTGTACAAGTTACCAAAAACATTGATTAAATGGAATGGGAGAAAGAGCTCCGGTGTATAGAGAGGACCTCACCGTTTAAGAAGTAACCATAGAAACGAAGGAATCCACTATTTTTTTTTTATTTGAAATAATTTATAAATTAATTTTTTTTTACAAATTTTTTTTATTATTGATTGGATTGGTCGAATTTCTTATTTCCACAAGCGAAGACTGAAAGAAATAAAATAAAAAATTGTGGTTGGGAAGGTTATAGTAGCAAAAGCCATTGGAATTTATATTTTATATATCGGAATAATCCGTTTTGTTATTAATTGAACCGGGGAAAAAGAATGACTGAACGAACAGAAATCAATTAGTTATTCATCAAAGTTTAATTTGATTAAATGACCAGAGTTAGACGAGGATATACAGCTCGGAGACGCCGAACAAAAATTCGTTTATTTGCATCAAGTTTTCGAGGGGTTCGTTCAAGACTTACTCGAACTATTACTCAACAGAAAATGAGAGCTTTGGTTTCCGCTTATAGAGATAGAGGTAGGCAAAAGAGAGATTTTCGTCGTTTGTGGATCACTCGGATAAATGCAGTAACTCGTGAGAACGAGGTTTCCTATAGTTATAGTAGATTGATACATAATCTGTACAAGAGGCAATTGCTTCTTAATCGTAAAATAC